CCTGCACTTTCATTACATCAGTGTGGATTGCCCCGTGAAATTGCAATAGAGCTCTTCCAGACATTTGTAATTCGTGGTCTAATTCGACAACATCTTGCTTCGAACATAGGAGTTGCTAAAAGCAAAATTCGGGAAAAAGAACCTATTATATGGAAAATACTTCAGGAAGTTATGCGGGGGCATCCTATATTGTTAAATAGAGCGCCTACTCTGCATAGATTAGGCATACAGGCGTTCCAACCCATTTTAGTCGAAGGGCGCGCAATTTGTTTACATCCATTAGTTTGTAAAGGATTCAACGCAGACTTTGATGGGGATCAAATGGCTGTTCATGTACCTTTATCCTTAGAGGCTCAAACAGAGGCTCGTTTACTTATGTTTTCTCATATGAATCTTTTGTCGCCAGCTATTGGGGATCCCATTTCCGTACCAACACAAGATATGCTTATTGGACTCTATATATTAACAAGTGGGGCTCGCCGAGGTATTTGTGCAAATAGGTATAATCCATGGAATCGCAAAAACAACCAAAATGAAAGAATTGACGATAAGAATAAGAATTCTAAGTATATGGCAGAACCCTTTTTTTGTAATTCCTATGATGCAATTGGATCTTATCGTCAGAAAAAAATCCATTTAGATAGTCCTTTGTGGCTCCGGTGGCGACTAGATCAACGTATTATTGCTTCAAGAGAAGCTCCTGTCGAAGTTCACTATGAATCCTTGGGCACCTATCATGAGATTTATGGACATTATCTAATAATAAGAACTATAAAAAAAGACATTCTTTTTATCTACATTCGAACTACTGTTGGTCATATTTATCTTTATCGAGAAATTGAAGAAGCTATCCAAGGATTTTGTCGAGCCTGCTCATATGGTAATTAATAATACCATACTTAAGTAATTCTATGATATCGGCGACATTCGAGTCTTTCGGGTTAAACTAGGATCACAATTCGTTTATTTTTCGGTGAATTAAGATCCAGAAAAGGAAGTTTTCTAATCATGAACTCAAAACCATTCATTGTCTAATTCTACTTAGCAGAATATGGAGGTACTTATGGCAGAACGGGCCAATTTGGTCTTTCACAATAAATCGATAGATGGAACTGCCATGAAACGACTTATTAGCAGATTAATAGATCATTTTGGAATGGCATATACATCACACATCCTAGATCAAGTAAAGACTCTAGGTTTTCAGCAAGCCACTGCTACATCCATTTCATTAGGAATTGATGATCTTTTAACAATACCTTCTAAAGGATGGCTAGTTCAAGATGCTGAACAGCAAAGTTTGATTTTAGAAAAACACCATCATTATGGGAATGTACATGCAGTAGAAAAATTACGTCAATCCATTGAGATATGGTATTCGACAAGTGAATATTTGCGACAAGAAATGAATCCTAATTTTAGGATGACTGACCCTTATAATCCGGTCCATATAATGTCTTTTTCGGGAGCTAGAGGAAATGTGTCTCAAGTGCATCAATTAGTCGGTATGAGAGGATTAATGTCAGATCCACAAGGACAAATGATTGATTTGCCTATTCAAAGCAATTTACGCGAAGGACTCTCTTTAACAGAATATATCATTTCTTGTTACGGAGCCCGCAAAGGGGTTGTAGATACGGCTGTACGAACATCGGATGCAGGATATCTTACGCGCAGGCTTGTCGAAGTAGTACAACATATTGTTGTACGTAGAACAGATTGTGGCACCACTCGAGGTATTTCTGTAAGTCCTCGAAACGATAGGATGCCGGAAAAAATTTTTACCCAAACATTAATCGGTCGCGTATTAGCAGACGATATCTATTTAGGTTCGCGATGCATTGCGACCCGAAATCAAGATATCGGGGTTGGGCTTGTAAATCGATTCATAACCTTTCGAACCCAACCAATATCTATTAGAACTCCTTTTACTTGTAGGAGTACGGTTTGGATCTGTCGATTATGTTATGGCCGAAGTCCTACTCACGGCGACCTGGTTGAATTGGGAGAAGCTGTAGGTATTATTGCGGGTCAATCCATTGGGGAGCCTGGTACTCAACTAACATTAAGAACTTTTCATACGGGTGGAGTATTCACAGGGGGGACTGCAGAACATGTGCGAGCCCCCTATAATGGAAAAATAAAATTTAATGAGGAGTTGGTTCATCCCACTCGTACACGCCACGGACATCCTGCATTTCTATGTTATATAGACTTGTATGTCACTATTGAGAGCGAAGATATTCTACATAATGTGAATATTCCGCCAAAAAGTTTTATTTTAGTTCAAAACGATCAATATGTTGAATCCGAACAAGTGATTGCGGAAATTCGCGCGGGGGCATCGACTTTGAATTTTAAGGAAAAAGTTCGAAAACATATTTATTCTGACTTAGAAGGAGAAATGCACTGGAGTACCGATGTGTATCATGCACCGGAATTTACATATGGTAATGTTCATCTCTTACCAAAAGCAAGTCGTTTATGGATATTATCCGGAAGGCCATATAGATCCAGTGTAGTCTCCTTTTCACTCCACAAGGATCAAGATCAAACGAACACGCATTCTTTTTCTTTTGAACAAATAGATATTTCTAACCCCTCAATGACTAATGATCAAGTCAAAAATACATTTTTTGATCCTTCTATTAAAAAATCTAGTAACAAAGAGCATAGGATTCCTAATTATTCAGAACTTAATCGAATAAGTCATTGTAATTACATATATCCTGCAAAAAACGCCAATTTATTGGCAAAGAGGCGAAAAAATAGATTCATCATTCCATTTCAATTTAAATCGAGTCAAGAACGAGAAAAAGAATTAATGTCCCTTTCTGACGGTATCGCGATTGAAATACCTATAAATGGTATTTTCCATAAAAAGAGTATTTTTGCTTATTTCGATGATCCTCGATACCGAACAAAGAGTTCGGGAATTACGAAATATGGGACTATGGAGATGCATTCCATCCTTAAAAAAGAAGACTTGATTGAGTATCGAGGAGTCAAAGAATTTCGACCAAAATACCAAATGAAAGTCGATCGGTTTTTTTTCATTTCCGAGGAAGTACATATCTTACCGGGATCTGCTTCGATAATGGTACGGAACAATAGTATCATTGGAGTAGATACGCAAATTACTTTAAATACAAGAAGCCAAGTAGGGGGGGTGGTTCGGGTGGAGCGAAAAAAAAAAAAGATTGAACTAAAAATTTTTTCTGGAGATATCCATTTTCCTGGGGAGACAGATAAGATATCCCGACATAGTGGCATTTTAATACCACCAGTAAAGACCAATTACAAGGAATCTAAAAATTGGAAAAATGGGCTCTATGTCCAACGGATCACCCCCACTAAGAAAAAGTATTTTGTTTTGGTTCGACCTGTAGTCACATATGAAATAACGGACGGTATCAGTTTAGCAACCCTTTTCCCTCAGGATCTGTTGCAAGAAAGAAATAATGTGCAACTTCGAGTTTTCAATTATATCCTTTATGGAAATGGCAAAGTCACTCGAGGAATTTCTGACACAAGTATTCAATTAGTACGTACTTGTTTAGTATTGAATTGGAACCAAGACAAAAAAAGTTCTTTTCTCGAAGAGGTCCGCGCTTCTTTTGTTGAAATAAGAACAAATGATATGATTCGCTATTTCTTAAAGATATGTTTAGTAAAATCGGCTCTTTTCGGGAAAAGGAATGATCCTCCCCTCTTTTATGCTGATGGGTCAGAGCATACTACTATGAATCCGTTTTTTTCTATTTATTCAAAGACAAGACTTCAACAATCATTTAACCAAAACCAAGGAACTGTTGGTACGTTGTTGGTTAAAAATAAAGAATGTCGGTTTTTTATAATTGTGTCATCATCCAATTGTTTTCGAATGGGTCCATTCCCCCTCAACGGTGTAAAATATCCCAAGGAATTAATTAAAAAAGATCGCCCAATTCCAATTAAGAATTCGTTCGGCCCTTTAGGAACAGTCCTTCAATTTGAAAAAAAAAAAGTATTTTACCATTTAATAACGCATAATCAGATCTTGGTAAATAATTATTTACAACTTGACAGTTTAAAACAAACCTTTCAAGTCCTTAAATGTCAATACTATTTAATAGATGAAAATGAAAGAATTTCTAATCTCGATTTATGTAGTAACATTATTTTGAATCCATTCAATTTGCATTGGTATTTTCTTCATTACAATTTTTGTGACGAGACATCGACAAAAATTCGTCTTGGACAATTTCTTTGCGAAAATGTATGTATAAAAAAAAATGGACTGCACTTAAAATCGGGTCAAGTTCTAATTGTTCAGTTTGATTCTGTAGTAATAAGATCGGCTAAGCCTTGTTTAGCTACCCCAGGAGCAAGAGTTCATGGTCATTATGGGGAAATCATTTATGAAGGGGATACTGTCGTTACATTTATATATGAAAAATCCAGGTCTGGTGATATAACGCAGGGTCTTCCAAAAGTGGAACAAGTCTTAGAAGTTCGTTCGGTTGATTCAATATCAATGAATCTAGAAAAAAGGATTAATAGTTGGAACGAACGTATAAAAAAAATTATTGGAATTCCCTGGGGATTCTTGGTTGGGGCTGAGCTAACTATAGCGCAAAGTCGTATCTCTTTGGTTAATAAGATCCAAAAGGTTTATCGATCCCAGGGAGTGCAGATCCATAATAGACATATAGAAATTATTGTACGGCAAATAACATCCAAAGTCTTGGTTTCAGAGGATGGAATGTCTAATGTTTTTTTGCCGGGAGAACTAATTGGATTGTTTCGAGCAGAACGTACGGGGCGTGCTTTGGACGAAGCGATCTGTTATCGAACTATCTTATTGGGAATAACGAGAGCATCTTTGAATACTCAAAGTTTTATCTCCGAAGCAAGTTTTCAAGAAACTGCTCGAGTTTTAGCAAAAGCTGCCCTCCGAGGCCGTATTGATTGGTTGAAAGGACTAAAAGAAAACGTTGTTCTCGGGAGGATGATACCCGTTGGTACTGGATTCAAGGGATTCGTACACCGTTCAACTCAACATACGAACATTAGCGTTCCCTTAACAATAAAAAACAAGACTATATTCGAGGGAGAAATGAGAGATATTTTGTTTTACCATGGAGAATTCTTGTTTTTCAAAGAATTTAGGTGATAGATCAAAACAACAATAATTGTGGCGATTTAACAAAACGGAGTCATCTTTTATTATAAAATTGTTAGAGTTATTTAATAAATTTAGTAATAAAATAAAGAAAAAAAAAAAAAAAAATAACGAATAGAAAGAAATTAATGGTAATGGTTTGGGTTGTGTATCAATGGACAATCCACATTAGAAAAGAAGGTTCCGTTGGAACAATTTTTTATTTCAGGATACCTCATCTCTTAAAAAAAAAAAAAAAAAAAAAGAGTTAAAGTGTGTGGAGAAATGACAAGAAGATATTGGAACATCAATTTGGAAGAGATGATGGAAGCGGGAGTTCATTTTGGTCACGGTACTAGAAAATGGAATCCTCGAATGTCACCTTATATCTCTGCAAAATGTAAGGGTATTCATATTTTAAATCTTACCAGAACTGCCCGTTTTTTATCAGAGGCGTGTGATTTAGTTTTTGATGCAGCAAGTCGAGGAAAACAATTTTTAATTGTTGGGACAAAAAATAAAGCAGCTGATTCAGTAGCATGGGCTGCAATAAGGGCTCGATGTCATTATGTTAATAAAAAATGGCTTGGGGGTATGTTAACGAATTGGTCCACTACAGAAACACGACTTCAGAAATTCAGGGACTTAAGAATGGAACAAAAGGCGGGGAGGCTCGCTCGTCTCCCGAAGCGAGATGCTGCGGTGTTGAAGAGACAATTATCTCATTTGCAAACATATCTGGGCGGGATTAAATATATGACCGAGTTACCGGATATTGTAATCATCGTTGATCAACAAGAAGAATATACGGCCCTTCGAGAATGTATTACTTTGGGAATTCCCACGATTTGTTTAATCGATACAAACTGTGATCCGGATCTCGCCGATCTTTCGATTCCGTCAAACGATGATGCTATCTCTTCAATCCGATTAATTCTTACCAAGTTAGTATTTGCAATTTGTGAAGGCCGTTCTAGCTATGTAAAAAATCCTTGATTTTATTATGAAATCAACAATTCAAGTCCTCTAATTTATAATTAAGGTTACTATTCCTGAATATAAAAACGATTTAATAAAGGGCTGGGGCTATTATGCGATTAATCGGTATCCTAAATATAAAAGTAAAAAAAGTAGATAAGTCGACAAAGAGATGGTTGAATCAAAATAATTTTTTTTAAGTTATATTTCTGTCAGAGGACAATATGAATATTCTATCATATTCAATCAACACACTAAAGGGGTTATATGATATGTCTGGTGTGGAAGTAGGTCAACATTTTTATTGGCAAATAGCAGGGTTTCAAATCCATGGCCAGGTACTTATAACTTCTTGGGTTGTAATTACTATCTTACTAGGTTCAGCTGCTATAGTTGTTCGGAATCCACAAACCATTCCGACAGGTGGTCAGAATTTCTTTGAATATGTCCTTGAATTCATTCGAGACGTGAGCAAAACTCAAATTGGAGAAGAATATCGCCCTTGGGTTCCTTTTATTGGAACTATGTTTCTCTTTATTTTTGTTTCTAATTGGTCAGGGGCCCTTTTGCCTTGGAAAATCTTACAGTTACCTCACGGGGAGTTAGCCGCACCCACGAATGATATAAATACTACTGTTGCTTTAGCTTTACTCACGTCAGTAGCCTATTTTTATGCGGGTCTTACAAAAAAAGGATTAGGTTATTTTGGTAAATACATACAACCAACTCCAATTCTTTTGCCGATTAACATTTTAGAGGATTTCACAAAACCTCTATCACTTAGTTTTCGACTTTTTGGAAATATATTAGCGGATGAATTAGTAGTTGTTGTTCTTGTTTCTTTAGTACCTTTAGTGGTTCCTATACCTGTCATGTTCCTCGGATTATTTACAAGTGGGATTCAGGCTCTTATTTTTGCAACTTTAGCCGCAGCTTATATAGGCGAATCCATGGAAGGTCATCATTGATTAGTCTTAGTCTTCGGAAGAGTCGATTTTTAAGTTTAGATCCAATCATGTGTGGTTCAATAGAAAAAAGGGTCGAGATGTGTAAAAAAAAGTCGTTGGTTAATAGAGAACGGTTGCGCCAGATATGTGGAATCGTATGATTATAGGTTCATTTTTTGAAGTTCATTTTTTCGATTAGATGTTTCAAAGAATGATTACAAAATCCAAGTGAATTTAAGATACAATAGGCGGTTTACGTTATGTAAGAAACATATGTATATTTGATATTAGATATTGACAAGTTATATATGAACGAATAGTCAATTTGTCTTAGTTGAATTTGTATAGAGATGGCAACGGAAGTCTTTTCGTTTGTTTCGTTTATAACTGTGAATTGAATAAAAAAAATACAGAGATAAAATAAAGAAAAAGATGCAAGAAGGCTTAGAAAAAGGAAATAGAGAAACTCGCGTTGGATTCATCCCGAAAGACTCTACAATTTGTAACTAAAAAAGATGAAGCCTTTGCTAATCATTCAAACAATTTTTATTATTACTATCGATATTAATTCAAATTCGATATTTTTTATTTTTCTACTCGATGGATATTACAATGGAATAATTAAGTCCTAATTCATTGGTTGATTGTATCATTAACCATTTCTTTTTTTGTGTGTGAGGAACTATCTATCATGAATCCACTGATTTCTGCCGCTTCCGTTATTGCTGCTGGATTGGCTGTAGGTCTTGCTTCTATTGGACCTGGAGTTGGTCAAGGTACTGCTGCAGGACAAGCTGTCGAAGGTATTGCGAGACAGCCCGAGGCCGAGGGAAAAATACGAGGTACTTTATTACTTAGTTTAGCTTTTATGGAAGCGTTAACAATTTATGGATTGGTTGTAGCATTAGCTCTTTTATTTGCAAATCCTTTTGTTTAATCTGATAAACGGAAAAGAAATACATCTTTCTTTTATGGTTTGAAACGGGCAGGTTGTTTTTTTACATTTGATTTCAATTTCGCCCCTACACAATTTCCTATACTTATTCATTCAGAAAATAACCCAAGGGAAGGAATGATTTGAAGATGAAGAATTAGTGTTATCCACTCGTTTTCTTCCTTCCTTCCCCTTACTTAAATCAAAAGCAAAGCGGAAGTGCGAGCTATTTCGCAATTCACATGAAAACTAGGACCTAATTCTAACAAATTCGATTTTATTTCAAACCTATTTTTGATTTAGAAATAGTAAATAAGTGAAGCAATACAATGATTTTTTTCGTTTACCTATAAAAGGAGATCGTATGAAAACTGTAACCGATTCTTTCGTTTTCTTGGGTCACTGGCCATCCGCCGAGAGTTTCGGGTTTAATACCGATATTTTAGCAACAAATCTAATAAATCTCAGTGTAGTGATTGGCGTATTGATCTTTTTTGGAAAGGGAGTGTGTGCGGGTTGTTTATTTCAAAAATAGGTTGGATTCCACCAGCTGTACCTTTTTTCTTTATAACTAGGGACGAAAGGTGCATTATTTCGCGAATTACTTCTGAATAAATTAATTTTATGTAAGAACCATAGCATTTCGCAAGTTGTTGGTAAATATACTTTGATTCTCTCTCAACCAATAATGTGGGCCCATTAACATGGTTAAAACTAAACCGTTTGAAGTCCAAGGATAGCGGCGTATTCTTTCTACCACTATGTTAGAGACAGTTAAAAAAAAAAATGATCAATTTATCGATATCGAACACTCATGGCGATAAAATGGTTTAAATACTTATTTTTTTTTTTCGTTTTAAATTCAATTCAATATTAATATATATTAATAAATGCCAATTAAAGGCTGAATCGATGACCTACATATAAAATAATAAAAATTTTTGGATGTGAAAAGAAAAAAAAACAATTTTGCTGACAATTACTTTTTTTGTTTGGTCAGAAGAGTCCTCCGAATAGTCTGGTTTTTTTTTAATGATCTGTTTCCATTTTGTTAATATGAACAGAGAAGAGAGGATAGGTTCATTACATTCAAAAAAGATACGGAAATTAACCCTAAATGATTGAAGTAATTGAGCGTGAGAGCCAAATGAATTGAAAAATTCAAGTTTGGTTCGGGAAGGGATCATGAACATTTTAAAATGAATGGAAAGATAATCTACTTTCATTAAGTGATTTATTAGATAATCGAAAACAGCGGATCTTGAATACTATTAGAAATTCCGAAGAACTACGCGGAAGGGCCATTGAACAATTGGAAAAAGCCCGGGCTCGCTTAAGGAAAATAGAAATAGAAGCAGATCAGTTTCGAGTGAATGGATATTCAGAAATCGAACGAGAAAAAATGAATTTGATTAATTCAACTTATAAAACTTTAGAACAATTAGAAAATTACAAAAATGAAACCATTCGCTTTGAACAACAAAGAGCGATTAATCAAGTCCGACAACGGGTTTTCCAACAAGCTTTACAAGGAGCTTTAGGAACTCTGAATAGTTGTTTGAACAACGAATTACATTCACGTACCATCCATGCTAATATTGGGATGTTTGGGGCCCTGAACGAAATAACTGATTAGTCCTTTTTTTCGACGTGTAGGTATTATTTTTTTGTTTCCACAAAAAATTAAGAAAGACTCATGGTAACCATTCGAGCAGACGAAATTAGCAATATTATCCGTGAACGTATTGAACAATATAATCGAGAAGTAAAAGTAGTAAATACCGGTACCGTACTTCAAGTAGGTGATGGCATTGCTCGTATTCACGGTCTTGATGAAGTCATGGCAGGTGAATTAGTCGAATTTGAAGAGCGGACAATAGGTATTGCTCTTAATTTGGAATCAAACAATGTTGGTGTTGTATTAATGGGTGATGGTTTGATGATACAAGAAGGAAGTTCTGTAAAAGCAACAGGAAGAATTGCTCAGATACCCGTGAG